TCATTAGCTTACCTAGAGTAGCCCTATTTCTGTAAGTAGCGAATGAACAATATTCAGTGGGATAAAGGTACTCTTTATTAGCGAATCAATAGCCAAAGGTACAGCTTGCATGAAGAAGGCCCTTCGCTCCTCAATTTGATCTGGTCTAGCATAGGATAGAGCTCTTACTGTACCGATTTTTCATTCCTATTCTATTAACCTAACGTAACCCCTTAGCGGCTAAAAAGAAAAAGGGAGATTCCTGAGTGAAAACTTCTTTCCATTACTACCTTCGGGGTCTCAGTCCTTCTTCGTTGAAGGTTTATTACCCAGGGAAATTCCTCCTTGTTTCAACTTTAGGTTCTGGAATAACTAGCCCAACCCATAGACCAGCACAGATGGAATAACGACTGATCCCTATACCTAATAAAAGGACAGAGAGAATTAATCGTTCTAAGATTCTACTGGCTTGTCCTCGCGATCATGCTCTCCAGGCCAGGCTTCTGAATGAGGCTCCCTTTCGCCGATTTAGTGAGTCCTTTCTTTCATTTAACTTCTTCGAGTATTCTCTGCGACCGCGACCTTCTGTATCACGTTGGGAAGCTTTTTCCATCAAGAAAGAAGGTTTGAATCTGGGTCCTTAAAGGACCAACAGTTACAAAGGTAAGACCGTGGTTTCATCAGGGTCTGCAAGGTTGGTAGTCATGGGAAAATGAAATGTGAAAAGGAAATCCTACCCCTTCAGGCTTTGAAGACTGGCCTCTGTAGTCCACCCAAAGGCAAGGGCAACCTGGATGAGGGATCTCCCTTAGGGTCCTCAACAGGAGGGACAAAGACAAATGGGTCCCTAGAAGCAAGGATACCGAGAAGCCCCAAGCCCTAGGTAGTCTTTGAGGAGAAATCGGAGCGTTAAACTGTTGCAGCACTAGTTCCAGCGAGTGGGATAACCTATGGAGCTACCTGGGATTACCCGGGATTACCCAACCCAAGGGAAGGGGGATACTACGTATAACTATAAATTTCCTATGCATAAGCATAGGGGGGTGCTTTCCCATGGATAATAGGTCTTTGCCAAATTATGACGAATGGCTAACTAACCTAACTAACTAACTAGTGCCCCACCCAAGCTCTCAGAACCCTCGTAGGGAACCCCTGTATGGAAACCTGCTTTCGATTGAGTGCGATATTTAGGGATGAATGATCTTTTTTCACGCTTCCCAGGCTGAGGCAAAGAATGGGGGGACTTCCAGTTATACTTCTACTCGGTTTATGGATAACATAAGCTGGGGTATGTGACTTACCAGGGCAATCACTTACTCTTACTAGACAAGATGCTACCTCTGATAAGCATGCTTCATAAGGAGGACTCAATTGAATCTTGTGATCATATCACACGCTCAAAGGTTCTGACCCCACCAGGAAAGGAAAGTGGATCGCTGGAAGTAGTACTGTAATTGAGCTTGCTTACCCTAGGACTGGGGGTAACAGCTTACCAAACCAAGCTACTCAAATAGAACAAGGAGCTCCACTCATAAGAGGTATTTGAACTGCAGCTCCCATCCTGGCAATATAACTCGGAAATCGGGATCGGGAAGAAGAGCATGCAGCCATGAGACTAGTTTCCCATTGTCCCGAAGTAGAATGGCTTGAGTTCTCACCTAAAGCGAGCTTGTATGCGCATTTAATTCTTCTATCTTTTCAGTTGCTGTAACGGATTAAGCGTTAGAACGGGAGTTAGAACGCCCGAATGTCTCCTCTCATTGAGTAGCTGATACCACTGATTCAGTTAAGGCAAATAGCCCATCTAATCTCTCCTGTTGGTCAATCCCACCTTGCGACCTTCATCCCCCTTCGAATGAACAAAGTAAACTCCCCTAATGTCTTTAGAGCAGCATATCTCTAGCTGATTGATAGTGAAGGGCGGTAAGAAGCCCTATTCAAGCTCATTCTAGCGAACGATCCTTGCCAACTTCCTTTCCAACTACCTTAGCGTCATCTCGGGAAGGGGGATTGGTTTGATGTGCCTAAATAAGAGGGCTCGCCAGCTGACTTACGAGTACCAGCAGCCCCTACCATTATAAAAATGCTAAAGCTTTCCTTATGCCGATTCTTATTTCTAACAAGAGAAGAGAGAAGGCTCTGCAATTGCCTGCTCCTTTGACACCCGCTCCTATTCCTATTATGACGATTGCGAGAAGCCCGAGTAGGACAAAAGTAAGAAGGAACGGGAAGACACGTACGGGACGGAAGTCAGACTTGGCTTTAGTAGAGAGGGAAGAAATCGATTCCGTTGCTCTGGCGTCGGAGGAACTCCGTCTTGCGTTCCCCTTTTTGTCCCGTGGACATTCGTAGTGGGGCATCTTTTTCGTTCATTCCTCCTTAGCCGGAGGGCACAAGTTGCTTTTTCCCTAACGAGTCCACTATACATCCTGATCGCTCTAGGCTGTCTTGTAAGACTTCCCCCACATAGTAACAAGGGATCCACTAAGCCTTCCAACGAGTTGGGGATTCCCTCTCTCTTCCGGCCATAGCCGTCTACGCAGACCCTTGCTCTATAGAGGTGCTAACGCTTTACTAATATAATAGAATTAATAAGTAAAAGCTCTTCTTCTGTTCGACGAATCTAACTAATCTATACTACTTACTATAATCAGACTAGGTCTTCTAGTAAAGTTTATCTTTTTTATGCTACTAGAACCATAAGCCGCACTATGCTATGCTTGACTGAACCTCCGAACGCCTGTTCAAGTCACATAAGGGCAATAAGAGCGGACTGACGCGTCAGCTTCTAGGGCGCCTTTTCTTGCTGAGTGAAGCTCTTTCTTGCTTGTTAGAGTAAGGCTTTTCCTTAACTTAAGCGCATGTTATTCTTTCCATTCGCCTGTCAAGTCAGGCAAGCTTCATGCTTACTTATGAACTCACTACCTCCGCCTTAAACCGACTGCCTTAAGGCAGCTATAAGGCTAAACAACTTCCTCAAAAGGCTTCCTTCAGGCGGATCAGTGGGCATTAAAGGAAGCGGATCTAACGGCTATTGGCCGATCTACTTCATTTGTTTAAGTGGATCACAAATTCTTTCGCTTTTGGCAGAAGTTCCTTACTCTGCGAGCAAGTGATTTCATACCTTCTTATTCTTTATATTAATACATTTTTCTCGATGCACTATAATAGTTAACCACTCAGTCCACGTAGATGCTGAGATAGAAAGCTTTCACTTAGCCCTCGGCTTTAGAGGAAAAAGGGAACCATTTGAACTCGTAAGGCCGACATGGAGCAATGCGCATGATTCCAGTTGTCCTCACCCAAGCGGTATTATTCCTTCGTGAGTGAACCACGATGCCGAGATGAGAAAGGAAAGGCAAGGGGATCTTGGAAGAGAGTCCGGAGACGCCAAGAAGGGCGTAAGGATCAAACTGAATTCACATCGCCAGAAGGCTAAGAAAGGATAGACAATTCCTTGGGTGACCGGGGGGTTCCCGATAAGAGCACAACCTTTCGCCTCGACGAGGCTAGTCCAGAGTGGAAGCTATCCGGATAAAGTGCTGACCACGGAGTTCCTACGCTTAACCAGATTTATAGGATTGGAAAAACTCCCCTTCCTTTGGTTTCGTACCCTCGTTCCTCTCCTTTTAGGCGAGTTACTTCGTTCCTAAACTTCGGGATACCTAAACTCTCTCTCAGCTGCAACATCGGTTTATGCCATGTCCTCTGTCTCAGCCGATTCTCTCTCAGATCCGGGTTAGGCTCATTCTGTGAAACTAGAGTCAGCTCCTGATCTTTGATCTGCCATTTACACTAAAAAACCCTCTCCTTATTATGTTTCGGTGAACCCCCTAAGGGCAACTCAGTCCTCTGTCCTTCTCCTCTTAGGAAGTGAAAGGAAGGAAGGGAAGCTCTGCACAAGGAAGCGAAAGCTGGTTGTATCCCTTGCTTGTTTTTAGTGAGCGAAGCGAACGTGTACTGTCGAGTAAAGGCAGCCGTTGTTGGCGCCGACCCCTCTAAGCCCTGGCACATCACAAGCCATCTTACTTAAGATTTTCGAAATAGGAGGAAGGGGCAATGTCAATTGAATAAGCGTATCAAAGAGAATGAGGTCTAGCGCCCCAGAATACCATCGAGAAAGAGCAATAGAACAAGGTGGGAATAAGATATAACAAATGGGTAAGACAACCAAGGGCAATTCAACGGCTTTATGAGATAATCGGTATACTTTCTGCGTAGGCAGGCCCAGCAGTATCCAATCAATGTAGTTGGCGGAACAAAGGAAACAGGAATGAGAGAAGTTTTAGAGGAAGATCTAAGTACCGAGAGGGAAATGGAGCTCGAATCTGCAGTAAGCAGTACCCTTCGCAACGGCTCCAATAAACGTGCTTATACCCCATACCGTCTGGAGAATGATATGATTGACCGAGAGTACTTATGAAACCCGGCATTGAACTAAGGGTTTTATCTGCGATCTCCTGAACTGTTCGCATCGCTCTCTTCGGTTCAAGCAAAGGCTATGAAAGTTCGGATCGGCTTCCTAGCGTACGGAATACGGAATGGATTCCAAAGCCCCTCTGTTTTTTTTTATACTAACGGCATCGATTCCTAGTGCTATAACAGAAACTGCCCTTAACGCGCAAATGAAAGCCCTCACAACACTCGATACCTGCAACTGCTCCTGCTTATGGTAGTAAATAAACAGGTGGACATGTATCTGCAGCCTCTCTGCTGGTAGATTGACTGCTTTATATGGACCTGGGGCTGCAACTGAGGGTAGTGCTTGGGAATGCTATTCTAGCTCTAGCTCCCCTTACTAGATCAAATAAGGTACCTACGAACCGCTAAAGATAGTTTTTCGCTTTCCCCCTACCCTTCGAAGCGGGACGTGTTTCTCTCTCTGGTCTCGGCTTCTTCAACGACTCTTTCCGCAAGCCCTATGTTGTAAGGGATGGAAAGTGCAATCGCCAAAGCCGATTATTCGGAAAGTAAGGAGGTCTTTCTCTGATCCTGTATCTGCTCCCGGCTCTGCTCAAAGC